TTCTTCTTCTTTTTTATTGGTATATAAAATTAATTTCTTATTTTTTTTTGTCTCGTATCAGATAACAAACATATAATTAAAAATTTTACTTTTTTTTTTTTACGAAAATTCTCTAAATTTCAATTTTACATAAAACGGCGTTTCCATTTTTAAATGGAATCTATAAGATCGTTCTAGTAGACAATATTTAAATTATAATTTTGGGGTTTACGTATACAAGAACTTCTTAACTACATGTACATCTGTAGTTATATATATTACTATATATAATGTAATACAATAAAGAAGAAAGAAGGAGGATTTCAAATGCGAGATCTAAAAACATATCTTTCCGTGGCGCCGGTACTAAGTACTCTATGGTTCGTTTCGTTAGCAGGTTTATTAATAGAGATTAATCGTTTATTTCCAGATGCATTAACATTTCCCTTTTTTTAATTCTAGTTATTAACATCATAAGGGGTTAAAAAATTAGAGATACAATAAATGATCGGGGGCTAATTACCCCCCACCTTTTTATAATTTTTTTTAGGTGGGGGAGGTCATAAAAACGAGGGTTCAGAATTTATTAATAGAATGAAAAAAAGTGTTGCTAGGGAACTAGTATCCTACGAGATACTTAAAAAAATACTGTACAAAAATTTTAAAAGATAGTTTTCAAAAAATCATTGTATTGCTTTTTTTTTTTTATTACTAAAAAATATTCATTGCAACAAAATATTTCCTAATTTTTTTTAGTTAACAGCTTCTATTTTTTTTGTTCTTTTTCTTTATGTATCCTAAAATTAAAATAGAAGATTGGGGTTAATCATAAATCCAAAGGAGGTTTCATGGCCAAGGGTAAAGATGTTCGAGTAACAATTATTTTGGAATGTACCAGTTGTGTTCGAAATGATATTAAGAAAGAATCGGCGGGAATTTCCAGATATATTACTCAAAAGAATCGACATAACACCCCTAGTCGACTGGAATTGAGAAAATTCTGTCCCTATTGTTATAAACATACAATTCACGGGGAAATCAAGAAATAGATAAAATTGAGTGCTTGTATGTTATTTTAAGAACAGGAATAATGATAGTATCTATATATATATATTACATATATATATAAAAACAAATAAATAAATAGAACAAAATAAAATCCTAGATTCTTAATTCTATATAGAAAATCTATCCTATATAGAATATAAATAGAAATCGTTTTTATTTTTATCTGATAAAAATAGGATTTTATAGATAAGGAATAAAAAAATTATGAATAAATCTAAGAGACTTTTTACTAAATCCAAGCGATCTTTTCGTAGGCGTTTGCCCCCGATCCAATCGGGGGATCGAATTGATTATAGAAACATGAGTTTAATTAGTCGATTTATTAGTGAACAAGGTAAAATATTATCTAGACGGGTGAATAGAGTGACTTTAAAACAACAACGATTAATTACTATTGCTATAAAACAAGCTCGTATTTTATCTTTGTTACCTTTTCTTAATAATCAGAAACAATTTGAAAGAAGTGAGTCGACCCCTAGAACTACTAGCCTTAGAACCAGAAAAAAATAGACTTATTATTCTTATTCAATTGAATAAAAATCCCAATCTGAAGGAATTAAAAAAGATATTAATATTTTGTTCGAAAAATCCAATCAAGAATCAAAATTTGATTGTTACGTCTGTGTCTGTCATAAAAAAAAAAGAATCATCGAAAAGAAAAACTCTTTTTTTAGCGACTATATACCCTCGTTTTCTTTTGACGACTTTTTTTATAATACTAATTTCTACTCTACCTTCCCCGAGCCCGCTCTCCTTAGAACTCTATTTAAAATATTTTAGGGGATTTCCTCCAACCCCCTTATTTTTTGATCTCATTCGAAATCGTATAAAGACAACTCCTATTTAATAGAGCTATTTGTGCAAGTATTTTCCGATTAATAAGTAATTGCTTCTGGTACAGATTGTGTATGAATTGGTTATAACTATAGAATACCTCCATTTCGTGAATTACGGCATTTATTCGAGTGATCCATAAACGACGAAAATCTCTTTTTCTTCTACCCCTATCCCGATGAGCCGAAACTAAAGCTCTTATTCTCTGTTGAGTCATAGTTCGTGTAAGTCGTGAATGAGCCCCTCGAAAGCTTGATGCAAATAAACGAAGTTTTGTTCTACGCCTCCGAGCTATATATCCGCGTTTAATTCTAGTCATTGAATAAATCAAACTTTGATGAATAACTAATTCTTTTTTTTTTTTAGTTATTCTTTTCCCCTTTACTAGTCTATAAATAACCAAACGAATTATTCCAATATATAAAAAAAAAATTCCAATGGCTTTTACTACTCTAACCTTCCCCACCACTATTTTTTGCTAGGTTTTTTCCTTTGCTTTGAAAGGAAAAATTGCCTGGATACTTAATAAAAAAAAAAAAAAAAAAAAAAAAAAAATAGAATAACTACAAAAAGTAGTATAAATGGATAAATAGTGGGTTCCTTCGTTTCTATGGTTACTTATAAAACGGTGAGGTCCTCTCTATACACCGGAGCTCTTTCTTTTAATTAAGCAATACTATTGGTAACTTGTACAATTCACATTCTTTGGCTCTACCCCATGAATATTCCAGTAATAGGTCTTTCACAATGAGATCCACTTTATACAGTAACGGTATTTCATTTTAAAATTTTATTTGGTCGTTTACCCTGTTAGTCCGTTCTTTTCTTTCAAGAGTGAAATTTTTTTAATAAAAATGGAATTTCCCCCGCTTAATGGATAACCATTTGTTATCATTGGGGGTTCTCTAAAAAATGTAGTTGATTGGATTTGCACCAATGTAAACCATAAGTTTCAGACACAATAGAAGAACGATCTACCTTTTTTAAATAATGAATCGAGTTCCTACATTCTATTTTAGTACTGATCCTTGATATTAAAAAAATAATTTCCTTTTTGTGTCTCAGTCTATGATCTAAACGAGTCGCACATACACCCGAGTACATGTTCCTCGTCGCTGAGGGCATCCCCGAAGCGCTGGGGATTTCGTGACATTTCGGATTGGCTGTCTTGTATTTCTAATAAGTTGTTTAATGGTTGGCATACGGAATCATATAAATAATGGGCTGGTTTAGATTGGTTCTAACCGGCTAATTCTGAATTACTTATCTTCAAGATTCTCTTCAATAAAAAAAAAAAAAAATATATATATATTGAATAGAATATGAAACTACACCTCTAATCTAAAAAGATATAAAATTATAAATTGTAGATTTGCATGAAATTGCTCTTTTTTTTTTTTATTGAACCGCTACAAGATCAACAATTCCATGAGCTTGGGCTTCTGTTGCTGACATAAAAACATCCCTTTCCATGTCTTCGGATACAACCCATATAGGTTTGCCCGTTCTTTGTACATAAACCCTTGTGATGGTTTCGCGAAGTTTTAGTAGTTCTTCCGCTTCCAAGATAAATTCTCCCGTTTGTGCCTCATAAAACGAACTAGCGGGTTGATGGATCATTACCCTGATGATATAATAGAAAAGATTCTTCTATTTAGCAGAATGAGGCGAGATAACCAAAAAAGCGAAGAAAATTGAAAAACCGTACAGGCTTTTTTTGTGCGTTGCATACGGCTCCACAATGGAATTTACGTTTTTTTTTTTTTTTTTTTTTTTTACCTTTCGTTTCGGCGAACGAAAACAAAATATAGGTTGTATTATACGCGGATCCATAAATGATCCAATTACCATCCTTCTTTTTTTGTAGGAGTTAAAAAAATACTATGATGGTTCCGTTGCTTTATATATCATTTTTTTTTATTCGTCTATGGTTCAGCAATCCCAAAGTGTCTTTTTAATTTTTAATATAAATTTTGTAAATAAGCTTCCGGTGTTAAAACAAAGTTTGTGACGCTGAGATGTGCCCGAATAGGTAAGATATCATTTTAAAGATCCTTTCCTTATCTCATACTACTCTTTCAATATATAATCTAATTTTAATTTTTTTATTTCAAAAATTTCATATCGAATTCGAAGTGCCATGCTATTATTACTTAACTAATTCATATTTACGGTGGCGAAGGCATAGTATTTTTTTCTCTAAAATAAAAAACTCAGTGGCGCCAAGCGTGAGGGAATGCTATACGTTTGGTAATTGCTCCTCCGACTAGGATAAAGGATGCTATTGAAGCGGCCAATCCCATGCATATTGTCTGTACATCGGGTCGCACAAATTGCATAGTATCATAAATAGCCATTCCAGATATAACCCATCCGCCAGGAGAGTTTATAAACAAATAAAGATCTTTTGTATCCTTTTCTATACTGAGATATATCATAAGACTAATAAGTTGATTTGAGATTTCGGTATCAACCTCTTGGCCTAAAAAAAATAATCTTTCTCGATAAAGTCGGTTGATTAGGATAAAATTTTATTCCTTAGGAGCCGTACAGGCACCTTTTGATGCATACGGTTCAATAAAAATTGTGAAAAAATCAATGTGTCGATTCCAACCCCCTTTTTTCATAGAAGGCTTTTCTTTTACTCTTAGAAAGGGCTTGCTCCCTTTTTAAGAGTCAAAGAAAAATTAAGTTTTGGCCCCTTTTATTAGATATTAAAATCCTATACTATAATAAAAATAAATAAAAATAAAATGATTTATTAAGCCTGTCAGACTAACTTGATTCATTGATATCTTTTTTTCATCGAGATTCAGTTGAAATGGCGATGGTTTTTTCTTGTTCCTGAACGGGCTTCTTCCCTTTTTTATTACATTTTTTAGGTTTATGCTCTACCCCGAGTAAAAGGATAAATTTGCCCGATTTTTATTTGCACATATAGGACAAATGAACCAAATACCGCGTCTTTTTTTTTTACTACTCATTTTTTTTTTCAATTCATTTCTTTCACATGTCTTCTGTCAAATAGTCACCAAATTTTGAATTATATTATTTGATCAACAGTTTTAGATCACCCTGTTTAAAAATTTTATCATAATTTTGCATATCATAATTAAGTAGTAATTCTATTATATATTAATTATCAATTGGGTTTTTGATAAACGGAGCCTGGATACTTCATTTTATTAGTCCGATCACGTAAACCATAAAAAAATTTGATAATCTAATATCAATCTAAATACTCCCTGCATTTAATTCCACTTTTTTTGCGCTTCGCGTTACAAATTTTTGATAATTAAATCAATATTTTTTGGCGAAACAGAGGATATCTCGATCGAGGGAGAAAATGGGGAAATCCCATATAGCCCAATATATCTGACAAGTCGCACTATATGTCAACCCAAGATGTATCTCCTTCTCCAGGACTTCGAAAAGGTACTTTTGGAACGCCAATAGGCATGAAAAAAAAAAGAGAATGAAGTTCTCTATTTCACTTTGATGTGGAAACGTAAGACTGGGGTTTCTTTTTTTAATAATATTATACTTTTTTCCTACTTTATTAATCATATTTAAATTAATCATATTTAATACATAAGTTGAATAAGCTAAAATAAAATATAAAATAAAAGTAAAGTAAGAGAGAATGAAAAAAAAAGTAAGTTTTTTACTAACGGGCTTCTGAATAATGAACAACAATAGCTATCTTGGTTCATATAAAATAGTATTCACCCCCATTGCGTATTGGTACTTATCGGATATAGAATAGATCCGCTTCCCTTTTTTCCTATGAATCAAATTGTTCCATTATTACTAACAGAATAGAACAAATATTAATACTTTCTCCGAAATAATTACCCAAAAAAAGGGGGGTCCGTAGCATAGTTTTTCCAATGCAATAAAGTTACATAGTGTCTTTTTTTCGTTGATAAAGGGGTATTTCCATGGGTTTGCCTTGGTATCGTGTTCATACTGTTGTATTGAATGATCCCGGTCGTTTGCTTTCTGTTCATATAATGCATACTGCTCTGGTTGCTGGTTGGGCCGGTTCCATGGCTCTATATGAATTAGCAGTTTTTGATCCCTCCGATCCTGTTCTTGATCCAATGTGGAGACAAGGTATGTTCGTTATACCTTTCATGACTCGTTTAGGAATAACCAACTCATGGGGCGGTTGGAATATTACAGGAGGGACTATAACGAATCCGGGTCTTTGGAGTTACGAAGGGGTAGCCGCAGCACATATTGTGTTTTCTGGCTTATGCTTCTTGGCAGCTATTTGGCATTGGGTATATTGGGATCTAGAAATTTTTTGTGATGAACGTACAGGAAAACCTTCTTTGGATTTGCCTAAAATTTTTGGAATTCATTTATTTCTTTCAGGGGTGGCTTGCTTTGGTTTTGGCGCATTTCATGTAACAGGATTATATGGTCCTGGAATATGGGTATCCGACCCTTATGGACTAACCGGAAAGGTCCAACCCGTAAATCCGGCGTGGGGCGTGGAGGGTTTTGACCCTTTTGTTCCGGGAGGAATAGCCTCTCATCATATTGCAGCAGGGACGTTGGGTATATTAGCGGGCTTATTCCATCTTAGTGTTCGTCCGCCTCAACGTCTATACAAAGGATTACGTATGGGCAATATTGAAACCGTCCTTTCCAGTAGTATTGCTGCTGTCTTTTTTGCAGCTTTTGTTGTTGCTGGAACTATGTGGTATGGTTCTGCAACTACTCCCATCGAATTATTTGGTCCTACTCGTTATCAATGGGATCAGGGATACTTTCAACAAGAAATATATCGAAGAGTTAGTGCTGGACTAGCTGAAAATCAAAGTTTATCAGAAGCTTGGGCTAAAATTCCTGAAAAATTAGCTTTTTATGATTATATTGGGAATAATCCAGCAAAAGGGGGTTTATTCCGAGCGGGTTCAATGGACAATGGGGATGGAATAGCTGTTGGATGGTTAGGACACCCCGTCTTTAGAAATAAAGAAGGGCGTGAACTTTTTGTACGCCGTATGCCTACTTTTTTTGAAACATTTCCGGTTGTTTTGGTAGACGGAGACGGAATTGTTAGAGCCGACGTCCCATTTAGAAGGGCAGAATCTAAATATAGTGTCGAACAAGTAGGTGTAACTGTTGAGTTTTATGGTGGTGAACTCAATGGAGTTAGTTATAGTGATCCCGCAACTGTTAAAAAATATGCTAGACGGGCTCAATTGGGTGAGATTTTTGAATTAGATCGTGCTACTTTGAAATCCGATGGTGTTTTTCGTAGCAGTCCAAGAGGTTGGTTTACTTTTGGGCATGCTTCGTTTGCTCTACTTTTCTTCTTTGGACACATTTGGCATGGTGCTAGAACCCTATTCAGAGATGTTTTTGCTGGTATTGATCCAGATTTGGATGCTCAAGTAGAATTTGGGGCATTCCAAAAACTTGGAGACCCAACTACAAAAAGACAAACAGTCTGATGCAACATTGCTTTTTTCTTTTTAGTTTCTGTTTGTGATTTTTTTTAGGTAGGGTAGGAATCTTGTGCTGCTGTTTCTTTGACTCTTTCTTTATCCGTAGGGATACTCCCAAGTAAACAAAAACAAAACAGGTATGAAAGCTACAATTGTAAACCACGATCAAATTTATGGAAGCATTGGTTTATACATTTCTCTTAGTATCGACTTTAGGAATAATTTTTTTCGCTATTTTTTTTCGGGAACCACCTAAAATTTCAACTAAAAAATGAAATAATTTTTCATTATCTTCATTGACGTAATCAGCCTCCAAGTATCTGGAGGCTGATTACGTCAACTAGTCCCCGTGTTCCTCGAATGGATCTCTTAGTTGTTGAGAGGGTTGCCCAAAGGCAGTATATAGAGCATACCCAGTAAAACTTACAAGTAACCCAGATATAAAGATGGCGACTAGGGTTGCTGTTTCCATTATTATAAAATTGAAAGACCACAATGGATCTATGCTAAGATTGTTTATTTACAACGGAATGGTATACAAAGTCAACAGATCGTAATGAATACAAAATAAGATTTATGGCTACACAAACTGTTGAGGATAGTTCTAGATCTGGTCCAAGAAGTACTACTGTAGGGAAGTTATTGAAACCATTGAATTCCGAATATGGTAAAGTAGCTCCTGGATGGGGGACGACCCCTTTGATGGGTGTTGCAATGGCTCTATTTGCGGTATTCCTATCTATTATTTTGGAGATTTATAATTCTTCTGTTCTACTGGATGGAATTTCAGTGAATTAGACTGAGAAGAATCTTGAAGTCCTAGTTTTTAGTTCGATATAAATCGATATAAAAAAGTAAATTATGTGGGTCTAAAATTTTTAGCCTATTCTCTTTTGGTAGTTCGACCGCGAAATTTTTTTCTGCATTGTATATTTCCGGAATATGAGTGTGTGACTTGTTAGAATTGACCCTATGGATAGTACAGAGAATGGGGTCTGTCATCTTTATCAAGATGGTTTGACTTCGTCGGATATTCATTCGAGTATCTGGAGCACGAAATAGATCAAATAGATCACAAAGCATTCGAACTATGATTCATACTTAATACTCAGACCTCGTAGCCGGACTTCTTTCCGTTATATCTTATAAACTTTAATAAGTCAAAAAATTTTTCTGCTTTTAAACTCTTATTTGGATCAAAGGACAAGCGCTTCTTTTTATTTTATGTTTTTAGTCATTATAGCTTTTTTTTTGATTGAATAAGTGATGATCCAATGGTTCTCACTCAGTGAACTTTGGACTTTGAAGGTTTCATTGAATTATCGTGGTTCTCATATGAATCTGAGGTTTCAATTGATTAGTTAAGTGGGGTCTTAACAAGAGAATTCCTATCAATAATAAAGAAAACAAGAAAAGCCGCATTAAAAAAAAAAAAAGACAATAAAAATAGGTAATCTAGAAGATTCAAGAGGCCTGTAACGATCAACACAACATAAATAAAAAGACGAACGAGCTGACTTGATTTTTTGGCATTTAACCACAAAGAAGAGCTTTCGCGTTTTGACTCTTTCATACCTTCAAAAAAAATTGAATGAGAGAAAAGTTTAAAATTTTATATTCCATATCCTTTTAATCAGTATTTGGGTCTTTTTTTTGTTTGAGCTGTACGAGATGAAATTCTCATATACAGTTCTTGGAGGGGGAGTAACCTTGGTTTACCTATCTCAATAAAGTTTATGATTGGTTCGAAGAACGTCTTGAGATTCAGGCGATTGCAGATGATATAACTAGTAAATATGTTCCTCCGCATGTCAACATATTTTATTGTCTAGGAGGAATTACTCTTACTTGTTTTTTAGTACAAGTGGCTACGGGATTTGCTATGACTTTTTATTACCGTCCAACTGTTACTGAGGCTTTTTCTTCTGTTCAATATATAATGACTGAAGCTAACTTTGGTTGGTTAATCCGATCTGTTCATCGATGGTCGGCAAGTATGATGGTCCTAATGATGATCCTACACGTATTTCGTGTATACCTCACCGGTGGTTTTAAAAAACCTCGCGAATTAACTTGGGTTACTGGTGTGGTTCTGGCTGTATTGACCGCATCTTTTGGTGTAACAGGTTATTCTTTACCTTGGGATCAAATTGGTTATTGGGCAGTCAAAATTGTAACAGGTGTACCTGACGCTATTCCGGTAATAGGATCGCCTCTTGTAGAATTATTACGCGGAAGTGCTAGTGTTGGACAATCCACTTTGACTCGTTTTTATAGTTTACACACTTTTGTATTACCTCTTCTTACGGCCGTATTTATGTTAATGCATTTCCTAATGATACGTAAGCAAGGTATTTCTGGTCCCTTATAAATAATATAGATTCTAGATTTTTGTAATTACTCATTTATCTTATTACTTGGTGAAGTAATGATAGTATTTTATTGCTATAAATATGGATTATTAAAAAAATAATACATGTATTTGGATATTTCCCTTCAACTCCAAAATATTGTATTATTTTTTTTACATAAAAAGAAAGTTGAAGGGAATTCTATGAAGAGAAAATGGATTATGGGAGTGTGTGACTTGAACTATTGATCGGGCCGTGCAGAAATATGACTTTATCTGCTACATTGGAATTCACAACCAAATGTGT